TTTCTATCATTCAAAATTGACACATATTTAGCCAGAATATCTTCCCTAAGTGTTTTTGAGCGGATTGGTGGCGAGAGATATATAGGGATCTATAATGAGTCGATTTTTGAATCAGGTCTATTCAGATTATTCCAACCTTTTATCTTTTATTATTTATTTTACTTATTTTTCGTTTATTTGTTTTTCGTACAAAAAAACTTTTTGAATTCCCGGTAGAAAGAGATTTCCCTAAGGAAAACGCTTTTAACGCTGCCCAATATCCCTTCTTTTTCCAACCATTTTTACGAATACGCTTTTTTGATCCAGAAGTGCGTTTTTTTGGAACTGCCATTTAAATAAAAATTAAGAGATTACTCATTGGTATAGCTGGATGTGAAAGACATCTATTGTTTAAAATGAATCCGCGCTTTACTATACTAATTCATTAAGAAGTTCATTCATTAATAAGTTCAGTTCTTTTGTAGATATTATTATTTTTTCTAAAAATCATTAAAAAAATTGATAAAATGGTGAATCAAAATTTAGGTTTAATAAAAAGAAAATAAAATTTTTCTTTTTCTTATTAGTAACTTGTCAAACTCGGGAAAACTTGGCCTAATTTGGCTTTTGTCTTGAATTTTCAAAGTTTCGAAGGAAACAAAACTAGTAATTAATCTTTTCCTTTGATATGATTTGACCTATTGTAACTTCTTGATTTGAATATTGAAAATATTTAAAGAAACTCAGTAAATAAAAGGGTACATATCTTGATTTTTTATTGATCTTTTGCAAAAGGAATAAGATCCAGTGAATCGGAAAGAATTAAATTAATATTAATTAAGAATAAAAAAACTTTTTTATGGAACAGACATATCAATATGCGTGGATCATACCTTTAATTCCACTTCCAGTTCCTATGTTAATAGGAGTGGGACTTCTTTTTTTTCCGGCAGCGACAAAAAATTTTCGTCGTATGTGGGCTTTTCCGAGTATTTTATTGTTAAGTATAGTCATGATTTTTTCAATTAATCTGTCTATTCAGCAAATAAATAGCAATTCCATCTATCAATATGTATGGTCTTGGACCCTCAATAATGATTTTACTTTCGAATTTGGATACTTAATTGATCCACTTACTTCTATTATGTTAATGTTAATCACTACTGTAGGAATTATGGTTCTTATTTATAGTGATAATTATATGATTCATGATCAAGGATACTTAAGATTTTTTGCTTATATGAGTTTTTTCAGTACTTCTATGTTGGGATTAGTTACTAGTTCCAATTTAATTCAAATTTATATTTTTTGGGAATTGGTTGGAATGTGTTCTTATCTATTAATAGGGTTTTGGTTCACACGACCTCTTGCGGCAAATGCTTGTCAAAAAGCGTTTGTAACTAATCGTGTAGGAGATTTTGGTTTATTATTAGGCATTTTAGGATTTTATTGGATAACAGGTAGTTTTGAATTTCGGGATTTATTCGAAATATTCAATAACTTAATTTATAATAATGAAGTTAATTCCCCCTTTGTGACTTTGTGTGCTGTTCTATTATTTGCTGGTGCAATTGCTAAATCTGCACAATTTCCCCTTCATGTATGGTTACCTGATGCTATGGAGGGCCCCACTCCTATTTCAGCTCTTATCCATGCTGCCACTATGGTAGCAGCAGGTGTTTTTCTTGTAGCTCGTCTTCTTCCTCTTTTCATAGTTATACCTTATATAATGAATTTTATCTCGTTGATAGGTATAATAACAGTATTGTTGGGGGCTACTTTAGCCCTTGCTCAAAAAGACATTAAGAGGGGTTTAGCTTATTCGACAATGTCTCAATTGGGTTATATGATGTTAGCTTTAGGCATGGGGTCTTATCGAAGTGCTTTATTTCATTTGATTACTCATGCTTATTCCAAAGCATTATTATTTTTAGGATCTGGATCTATTATTCATTCAATGGAAACTATTGTTGGTTATTCTCCGGATAAAAGTCAGAATATGGTTTTTATGGGTGGTTTAACAAAACACATACCCATTACTAAAATTTCTTTTTTATTAGGTACACTTTCTCTTTGTGGTATTCCACCTCTTGCTTGTTTTTGGTCAAAAGATGAAATTCTTAATGATAGTTGGTTGTATTCGCCGATTTTTGCAATAATAGCTTGGGCGACAGCAGGATTAACCGCCTTTTATATGTTTCGGATCTATTTACTTACTTTTGAGGGGCATTTAAACGTTTATTTTCAAAATTACAGTGCCATTAAAAAGACCCCTTTATTTTCAATATCTCTATGGGGCAAGGATTGTTCAAAAAGAATTAACAAAAATTTTTGTTTATTAAGAATGAATAATAATGAAAATTTTGATTTTTTGCAAAAAAAAACATATGCAAGTGATGAGAATGCAAGAAACGGAAATAAGATAGGACCCTTTATTAATATTCTTCCTTTTAATAAAAAAAATAAAAACCTTTATTCCTATCCTTCTGAATCGGACAATACTATGGTATTTCCTTTACTT